TATATATATATATATATATATATTATATATATATATGTATATATATATATATATATAATATATATATATATGTATATATATATAATATTATATATATAAATGAAAATGAAGAAAAAGGGTGACGATGGTTTTTTTTGGTTTTTTCAAAAAATCAGAAAAATTATACTAAGAATTCATTCAAAAATCTCAAAATGTGTAAAAAAAGTAGCTCTAGTATGGATTTGCCACTAAAATGGTGATTTTTGGGAGAGTACCCCCCTTTTTTTTGGCTAAAAATAGGCCTTGTTAGGGGTTTCCATACTACGTCATTTTTGGCTTGTGCACGACCCTTTCAGACGCAAGTCCGTTCATAGGGGTACCACATTAGAAATATTTTCTCAACTTTTTCGCTATAAAAGTGAATTTTTTAAGATTTTATGTTAACTAAACAATGAGCCTTCAAAGCTTAAAATGGCCTATAACCAAATCTTGATGATAGCAGATATGTTTTATAGATTTGACCCAGAGACAAATGCTTTATTTTCAATTTCATTTATTTATTGACTTCCTCTCCTTCTTATACCAACTCTTTTCCTCTCCTCCTATTGACTAACCCCCTCAATTAGTCAAACTTTAATTTTTTCTTTATTAAATATCATTTACTCTTTAATAGAAGCAACAAAAACAACTTTTATTAAAGGGAATACCTTCATCTTATCTGCCCTTTTTCCATTTTTATTTATCATAAATACTTGAGAAAACTTTCCATATTTAAAAAATTCAACTATATCACTAATTTTTATTATTTCATTTAGAATCCCTTTATGACTAAGAATTATTATTTCTTCTATTTCTTATGCTCCTAAAAGACTTAGAGCAGGTTTACTTCCCACTGGAACTCCTGATTGACTAAGACCATTTTTAATTATTTTAGAAACAGTAAGTATTTCAGTTCGTCCAGTAACTCTCACTTTTCGATTATTTGCTAATTTTCTTGTTCCTTTTATAATTTCAGAAATTATTAGAATAGTCGTAGTTGGACTTATGCTAAATAATTCTTTATTATATTACCCCCTTCTAATTATGGTTGCTAGTGGATTTTCACTAGTAGAGTTTGCTGTAAGATTAATTCAAGCATACGTTTTCTGTCTCCTTCTTTCTCTTTATTCTGATGATCATCCTTCATAAATATGTTCAGTAGCCTGATTTTTGGTTTCGGCCCAATATAAGGAAAATAGCTTTTTCCCATATTTATTTAAGTAGTTTATTCAAAATTCTGTTTTGTGGCAACAGAGAAAAATTTTTATTTCTTAAATCATGATATTTAAAATTTCCAATATTTCATCAACTATCTTATGGATTCTAAGAATACTTACAATATTATTTTCTTTAGTTGTTTTAATTTTTAATAATATATTCTTAATTGAATGAGAATTCCTCCCTATTTTAAATATTCAAATTTGATTTTATATTTTACTAGATCCAACAGGTTTATTTCTATCCTCAATTGTTTTATTTATTTCAGCTAATGTAATTCATTTTGCATCATTCTACATAAGAGATGAACCATTTCTAAAACGATTTATTATTTTAATTCTTTTATTTGTTTTATCTATAAATTTATTAATTTATATCCCACATTTTATAATACTTCTTTTAGGATGAGATGGGTTAGGAATTACTTCTTTTATTTTAGTAATTTACTACCAATCTCCTTCTTCATTAGGAGCCGGAATAATCACTGCTCTCACTAACCGAATTGGAGATGTTCTAATTTTAGTTAGAATTGGCTTATGTTTAAATCACAGTCACTGAAATATTATCTTAATATGAGAGAATAATTACAGATTTGTAATTATAATATTAATTACTATTGCAGCTATAACTAAAAGTGCTCAAATTCCTTTTTCTAGATGGCTCCCAGCCGCTATAGCAGCTCCAACCCCAGTCTCTGCTTTAGTTCATTCTTCAACTCTTGTTACTGCAGGAGTATTTCTATTAATTCGATTTTATCCATTTTTAACTCAATTCAAATTTTTCCATCTATTTCTATTAATAATGGCAACATTAACTATAATTATAGCTGGAATAGCAGCTTTAATAGAAAGAGACCTTAAAAAAATTATTGCCCTATCAACTTTAAGTCAATTAGGTGTGATAATAACATCAATTGGCTTAGGTCTTCCAACCTTAGCTCTTTTTCATCTAATAACCCATGCTCTTTTTAAAGCCCTTCTATTCGTCTGTGCAGGATCTATTATTCACTTAAATAATCATTCTCAAGATCTTCGACTAGTAGGAAATTTATCACTTAAAATACCTTTTATTATAAGATGTATAATTTCTTCTAATCTAGCTCTTTGTGGATTTCCATTTATAGCTGGATTTTATTCTAAAGATTTAATTTTAGAAATAAGATTATTTTATAATTTCAATTTGTTAGTTGTATTTTTTTTAATTCTAGGAACCTTATTAACCGCTGCGTATTCCATTCGATTTCTATTCTTAGTTTGATTTTTTCATAATAACCATCTTCCACTTCATGTTTTAAAAGACTCCAAACCAGACTCTTTAATTCCTTCATTATCATTAACTTTAGGAGCTATTATAGGAGGTAGAGCAATAAATTGAATATTTTTAACTCCTGTATCAGAGCCATTTTTATTACCTACAATTAAAATTTTACCTCTAATAATATCTATTATAGGAGGAGTTATTATAGCTTTAACTATTACTTCAACATTTATAAAATTAACTAATAAATTTTCTTTAAATTATTTTACATCTATATGATTTTTAACCCCACTTTCGACTCAATATATAATTTTCAGTCCTTTAAAAACGAGCCTACTTCTTTTCAAAAATATTGATCAAGGATGAAATGAATTATTAGGAGCTCAAGGAATTTATAAATCTTTAACTTCTCACTCTTTATTTAGTATTCTTCCTCAAATGTCAAGACCAACAGCATACATAAGAATTTCATTAGTTTTCATCTCAACTTTATTTTTCTTTATATGCTTTGATAGCTTAAATTAAAGCATAACATTGAAGCTGTTATCATGATTATTATCTCAAAGCGATATTTATAGTGTAATAAAACACATTAGCTTTTCATGCTAAAAATATATCTAATTATTGAATATCAGAAAGAAGTTTATAAATATTAACTTTGGGAGTTAAAGATCAAATTTTTTTTGCTTTCTGAAATTGTCTTAAGAAGCTTTATAAGCATTGGTCTTGTAAACCAAAGATAAATTATTTAATTTCTAAGACATATGCCTTTCAATATATTTTATATTTTTATATTAAGTGCACTTTTAGCAATTATGGCAGTAATTCTTCAACGTGTTCATTTTCTAATAACTCTTCTATATCTAGAATTAATAATTATTTCACTAACATTATTTCTTATCTCTGTAAGATCCTATAATTCTTTATTCTATTTAATTATCACGCTTACTCTAGGTGCATGTGAAGCCAGTATAGGCCTTGCATTGCTTATCTCTATAATTCGATTTTACGGAAATGATATATTAATATCTTTAACTCTTTTTAAATGTTAAAATTTTTTATCCCATTAATATCTCTAATGCTGCTTTCCACCTCACGAACTAAATTTGGAGCTTTAATTATTATATCCTCTTTATTATATCTTTCCTTATTTTTACTAATTAAGACTCAATTTTTAGTTTCTATTTATTCTCTTTATACCCAAACTACTATATGAACTATTCCTTTAATTATTTTAACTTTATGAATCTCAAGTCTAATAATTATATCCAGAATTTATATTAAAATAAGAAATAATAAATTTGCTTTATTCTTAATTATAGTATTAATATTAAATTTCATTTTAATTATAGCTTTTACTGCAAGGAATCTATTTATATTTTACATCTTTTTTGAAGCTTCCTTAATCCCCACTTTATTAATAATTTTAGGATGGGGATACCAACCTGAACGTCTTCAAGCAGGAAGATACTTACTTTTATACACGGTTACTGCAAGACTTCCCCTTCTAGTATCAATCTCAATAATTTATATATTTAATAGACACATTAGAATAATTTTATCTTCATGAAATTTACCAGCTTCAATAATATTTATAAAATCTTTCTGATTTTTACTAATTATTGTAGCATTTATAGTTAAAATTCCATTATATTTGTTTCATCTTTGGCTCCCTAAAGCCCATGTAGAAGCACCAGTTGCTGGTTCCATAATTCTAGCAGGATTACTTCTTAAATTAGGAGGTTACGGAATTTTGATAGTATTTTCTCTTATTCCTATGAAATCATTTGTCTTAACTTCAAATTTTAGTAGTTTAAGTTTATTAGGGGCTTGTTTAACAAGAATAATTTGTTTACGTCAATCAGACTTTAAATCTTTAATTGCTTATTCTTCTGTAGGTCATATAGCTCTTCTAGTAGCTGGGGTATTTTCAAATACTTTATGAGGTTGGTCTGGATCATTAGCCTTAATAATCGCGCATGGATTATGTTCCCCCGCTTTATTTTTTTTAGCCTATATTACATACCAAACTACCCAAACACGAAGTTTATTTTTAGTAAAAGGATTATTAAGGATTATACCAATTTTATCACTTTGATGATTTATATTCTCAATTTTTAATATAGCCACACCACCATCTATTAATTTACTCAGTGAAATCTTATTATTAACTTCAATTCTTAATATTAGAATTATAATTTCCCCCATTATTATAATAATCAGATTCTTAACAGCAGTCTATTCACTTATTTTATACTCCAGTTTAAATCACGGTCATATTATTCAGTCTACCAATTCTATATTAAATCCTTCAAAACTAAACTATATAATTTTAACTTTTCATATTTTACCTATATTTCTTCTTATTCTTAACCCACATCTAATTATTTATTAGTCTTATAGTTGAATTAACAACGTTAAATTGCAAATTTAAAAGTATTATAAATTATGACTTCCAAACTAAATAAGCTATCTTAAGCTAGTGGGCTCATACCCCAAAAATGAATTTTATTCTTTAGTTAAAATTTGGTTCTAGTTTCAAATTTATTTTCTTTATTTATATCACATGTAATTTTTAAATTTCCCGGGGCTCTCTTTAAAATTAAATTTTAATTTTTATAGATTTAATATTTTATCTATAAAAACCCCGCCTACAGTGTGTAATTCTAAATAATAATTAAAGTTAGATTTGGGAATAAAATAGAAGGGTGGTAAAATTCGTGCCAGCAACTGCGGTTAAACGATAGCCCTAAATAAATTTTATTATAATTTTACAGATGAAATTTTATTTATCTTTAAGTTAAATTTATAATTTTACTTTATCTTTCTTCATCTCTAACTCATTAAAGTATAAATAAAAACAAGGATTAGATACCCTTTTATTCTATACCCTAACAACAATATAAATTTTAGGGCACTACGAGCTCACGCTTAAAACCCAAAGAACTTGGCGGCTTTTAATCCTATTAGGGGAACCTGCTTCTTAATTTGATAATCCACGAACTATATTATCTTAATTAGCTATCAGTTTGTATATCGCCGTCGTCAACTTACCTTTTTATAGATAGTAGATAATAAAATTAATATTTTTACGTCAGGTCATGATGCAGCTTATATTAAGAAGAAAGTGGGTTACAATTTTTATAAAAACACGAATATAAAATTTATAAATTATTAAAGGTGGACTTAATAGTAAACTAATTGTTTTTAATTTGAATAAGGTTATCTTAAAAGTGCACACATCGCCCGTCGCTCTCGCTGAAAAATGAGATAAGTCGTAACATAGTAGGCTTAATGGAAATTGAGCCTTTCACTAAAGTGTATACTTTACATTTTTATTTCTAAAATTAATTAAAAAAATCTTTTTATTATTTATTTTATTTCTAGTACTTAAAAGGAACTCCTAAATATTTTATAAGTAAATTTTCCAATTCTACCTTTTGCATAATGATTATAAAAGCACATTCAATTCTTCATTACCCGAAATTTCTCGGAGCTAAAATTTTATTGTTAAGCACTAATTTATTAATGTAGCAATATTATATAAAAATAAAATTTTAGAAGCTACATACTACCGCCGAACTCAATAGCTGGTTTAAATCTAATTTATTTAAGTAAAGGAAAATATTTTTTTCTTTAAAATAAAGGATAAGCTTTATTTTTTTTTCTTATAATATATGTATAAAGAATTTGTAGACTTAAAATTGGTCATCAAGCAAATTATATTACTATAACCTCTAAAAATTTTATTAATAAAATCTTATATAGACCATCCAGATTTAATAAATCCTAACTTTTCTATTTTATATTATTTATAAATTAATATTTACCGGAATTATTTTAATATTATCCATCAAATTAAAAATAAAGAACTCGGCAAATTTAAACTCAACTGTTTATCAAAAACATAGCCTTTTGCACTATTATAAAAGGTTCATCCTGCCCAGTGAATTTCGATTTTAACGGCCGCGGTATTTTGACCGTGCTAAGGTAGCATAATCACTTGTCTTTTAATTGAAGACTTGTATGAACGGATAAATGAGGTTTAATCTTTCTTATTTTTATATTTAAAAATTATAATTTTAGTGAAAATACTAAAATTTATTAAAAAGACAAGAAGACCCTATTGAGCTTTATTTTGTATTTTAATACTCTTAAAATACAATTTTTGGTTGGGGCGACACTGGATGATACTTATCATCCACTTTTTTTTAGAATAATAATTCTTTTCATGACCCTTTATTGATCTAAAAATTAGTTACCATAGGGATAACAGGCTAATTTTTTCTCAGAGTCCAAATTGAAGAAAAAGTTTGGCACCTCGATGTTGGCTTAGAATTTCCTTTATAAGCAAAAATATAATAAGGTGGGTTTGTTCAACCCATAAAATTCTACATGAGCTGAGTTCAGACCGGCGTGAGCCAGGTTGGTTTCTATCTTTTTTTAAAATTCAAATTTATAGTACGAAAGGACCTAAATTTGGAAATCATTTCTCCAAAATTTTGAATTAATCTAAATTTTATTAACTTTAATTCATTTAGTTTTTTAATTTATTTAAAATATTTGTTTTACACACAAAATAAAAGCTACACTTAAAAACTAAAAGATTGGCAGATTAGTGCATCTGATTTAGGATCAGAATATAAATTTTTATATTTATCTTTTAATCTTATTTTAGCTAGATATTTTAACTAAAAAATACTTTAAGGTTTTTTAATTTATATAGAATAATTGGTTTGCATCCAATCAGAAGATCTCTTCTAAAAACTACATGTTATTTTTACCTCCAATTACTTCCATCTTAATTATTATAATTATAGCCTTACTTGCAATAGCTTTTTTTACATTACTTGAACGAAAAATTTTAGGTTATATTCAACTTCGTAAAGGCCCTAATAAAGTAGGGATTTTAGGGCTTCTTCAACCCTTTGCAGACGCATTAAAACTATTTTCTAAAGAGTTAAAATACCCAATCATTTCCAATTTTGCTCCTTTAGTATTTGCCCCTATACTAAGTCTTTTCTTAGCACTTTCACTTTGAGCATTACTACCCCTTTCTTTTAATTCATCTACTCTTTCTTTAGGAATTATTATGTTTCTCTGTATTTCATCCTTAAATGTTTATGCTATTTTAGGTGCAGGATGAACTTCGAACTCTAAATATGCTTTATTAGGAGCATTACGAGCAATTGCTCAAACAATTTCTTATGAAGTAAGAATAGCCTTAATCTTAATTGGGCCTCTTCTTATTATACGCTCATTCAATCTTGCAAAATTTTTAGAATCACCCAAATTTTTATTTATTATATTATTAATTCCATTTGTAATCTGGTTAACTACTTTACTTGCGGAAACTAATCGAACCCCTTTTGATTTTGCTGAAGGTGAATCTGAACTTGTATCAGGATTTAATACCGAATATAGAAGTGGCATCTTCGCATTAATTTTTATAGCAGAATACGCCAGCATTATCATTATATCTTTTTTAACTGCATTAATTTTTTTTCCGACCTCCTTTATTAATATTTTTACTCCTCCTTTAATTGGACTCCTAATTGGAATATTTGTAATTTGAGCTCGTGGAACTCTTCCTCGTATTCGCTATGACCAATTAATAAAATTAACATGAAAAACTTTTCTCCCACTTTCTCTTGCTATCTTAATATTAATTTCTTCTACTACTATTTAATATCACGCCGGTCTGAACGGATAACTTTGATGAAGTTAAATATGAAGAATTTTTCTGATATTATAAGAAGTTGGCAGATTAGTGCATCTGATTTAAGCTCAGAATATAAATTTTAATTTTTTACCTCTTTACTAAATAGCTCATCTGAGCATCAAACTTTTAATTTGAAGGAGATAATAATATCTTTAGTAAATGATTTTATCTTTCATCCCATTTTTAATAGCATTATTATTTCCTTTTCTAATTCTCATCACAGTTCTTGTTATATCATTTCACTCTTTAAAAGACCGTGAAAAATCATCTCCTTACGAATGTGGATTTGACCCTAATATTTCTGCACGACTACCTTTCTCAACCCGATTTTTCCTTTTAGCTGTTTTATTCTTAGTATTTGATATTGAAATTGTTCTTCTACTACCTGTCCCAATTATTTCCATATTTATATATAAAAATTTAATCATTATTTTATTCTTACTAATTTTATTCCTAGGTCTTATTCATGAATGACATCAAGGAAGTTTAGATTGATCATTCTAATTAAAGTAAAATAGTTAAATAAAGACTTCTAATCTTATATTTGAGGGGTTCAATTCCCTTCTTACTTTTATGCCATCATTCCCATATATCTTTATATTTTCATCTTCTCTCGTATTAAGTTCTTTAATAGCTCTATCCTCAACTCAATGAATTATCATATGATGTTTTATAGAACTAAATTTATTTTCTTTTATTCCATTAATATCCCTCACAGCATCCTATCAAGAAATTGAAGCCAGTATTAAGTATTTTCTGGCTCAAGCTGTGGGATCCAGATTATTTATTTTAGCTTTTTTTTCATCCTTAACACCATTTTATCAATTAAATAATTATATAATTTTTGTATTAATCATTTCCAGTTTATTTTTAAAACTAGGAGTAGCACCATTTCATTTTTGATTTCCACAAGTAATACAAAGAATTTCATGACCTCTAGCATTTATTTTATCATCTTGACAAAAAATTATCCCTCTATTTATTATTATCTCATTAAACTTTCATTCAATACTTTATTTTTTTACTTTATTTGGCCCTCTTAGAGCTTTAATTGGTGGTTGAGGAGGATTAAATCAAAGTCAATTACGACCCCTCTTAGCATATTCTTCAATTGGTCATCTCGGATGAATTATTTCTAGTTTCATTTTATCTTCTTCAATTAGAATTTTGTACTTTTTAATTTATATCTGTGTGATTACTCCTCTAATTCTAATTTTTATATTCTTCTCTATTTTTTCTGTTAAATTCTTATCAAATTCTTTATCTTCAAAAATAATTATAATTTTATGTTTTCTATTTTTATCCCTAGGAGGACTTCCACCTCTTATAGGATTTTTTCCTAAATTCCTTATTATCATTTTATTATCTAAAATACTACTAATTTTAATTCCTATATTAATAGGCTCATTAATAAATATTTATTACTATTTAATAATTATAAATACCCTTTTTATCTCCTCTTTCTCTAATAGGCCCTCACCAATAAAATTAAAAATATCATTATATAATTTATTAAATTTTCTTTTTGTGTCATCTCCTTTATTTATTATTCCCTCTTTATTAACTTTAATTTATGCGATGATTATTTTCTACAAATCATAAAGACATTGGAACTCTTTACTTCATCTACGGAATCTGAACAGGGGTTATAGCTTCATCTTTAAGAATATTAATTCGTGCAGAACTAGGTCAACCTGGATCACTTCTCGGTAGAGACCAAATTTATAATGTAATTGTTACAGCTCATGGAATTCTTATACTTTTTGTTGTAGTCCTCCCTATTTATTTTGGTGGATTTGGAAATTGACTTTTACCTTTAATATTAGGTGCCCCAGATATAGCCTTCCCACGTTTAAATAACTTAAGATTTTGACTTCAACCACCCGCCGCAATTTTATTTATTATATCAATAATAGTAGAAAAAGGTGCAGGAACTGGTTGAACTATTTATCCCCCTCTATCTTCAAATCTTGCTCATGCAGGTCCATCTATAGATCTAACTATTTTTTCTATACATCTTGCTGGCGCTGCTTCTATTTTAGCCTCAGCAAATTTTGTTACCACTATAATTAATATACGATGAAAAGGTCTACGATTAGAACGAGTACCTTTATTCGTTTGATCAATTGTTATTACTGGAGTGATATTAATTTTAGCCATTCCTGTTCTAGCAGGAGCTATTACTATATTATTAACTGATCGCAATTTAAATACTTCTTTCTTTGACCCAGCTGGTGGAGGAGACCCAATTTTATTTCAACATTTATTTTGATTTTTTGGACATCCTGAAGTTTATATTTTAGTTATTCCAGGATTCGGTGTAATTTCTCATGTAATTGCTCATTATTCTAGAAAATCTGAAGCCTTCGGCACCTTAGGAATAATTTATGCCATATCTGGAATTGGAATTATTGGATTTATTGTATGAGCCCACCATATATATACCGTTGGAATAGATGTTGATACACGTGCATACTTTACTGCTGCCACAATAGTAATTGCAGTCCCTACAGGTATTAAAGTTTTTAGATGAATAGCAACCCTTCATGGAGCACCCTTAAAATTCGAAACTCCTATTCTTTGAGCTATAGGATTTGTATTTTTATTTACAATAGGAGGATTAACAGGATTAGTTTTATCTAATGCCTCAATTGATATTTTAGTCCATGACACATATTATGTAGTAGCTCACTTCCATTATGTATTAAGAATAGGAGCTATATTTGGTATTTTTGCTGCTATTACCCACTGATTCCCCTTACTTATAGGTGTTACTCTTCATACACGATGAACTAAAGCTCATTTTTTTCTTATATTTATTGGTGTAAATTTAACATTCTTCCCTCAACATTTTTTAGGATTAGCCGGTATACCACGCCGATACTCAGATTATCCTGACGCTTACACTAAATGAAATGTTCTTTCCTCTATTGGTGCTGCTATCTCTTTTATTTCCCTTCTTATATTTATTTATATTATTTGAGAAGCCCTTTCAACTCAACGTGCTGTACTTGCCTCTCCACATATAGCTTCATCAATAGAATGGCATGAAATTTTACCCTTAGACTTTCATAACGATTCAGAAACTGGATTAATTACTCATCCTTTATCTATTCATTAATTTAAGTAGAAGCCAAATTTTAGGCACCTATCTGTTAATTAGGTTTATGCTATTTTAGCCTACTTAGAATGGCTAAATGAGGTCAATTCGGGTTCCAAGATGCCGCGTCTCCTATTATACTTCAACTTATTCAATTTCATGATCATATTATAATTTTACTTACATTAATTACTATTTTAATTGGATTTGCATTTATTTCTCTTATTTTTAATAAATTTTACTCACGTTTTACTATTGAAGCTCAAACTATCGAAATCATTTGAACAATTCTTCCAGCTGTTACTCTCTTATTTTTAGCTATCCCTTCTTTCCGAATCCTATATACTATAGATGAAATTACATCATCTTTTTTAACTATTAAAGCAGTTGGACATCAATGATATTGAAGATATGAATATTCCGATTTTAATAATTTAGAATTTGATTCTTATATAACTCCAACTCCTGACTTAAACCCTGGTCAATTCCGACTATTAGAAGTAGACAACCGTATTGTAGTTCCGATTAATATAGAAACACGATTCTTAATTACAGCAGCAGATGTTCTTCACTCTTGAACTATCCCTGCCATAGGAGTAAAAGTAGATGCTGTTCCAGGACGTTTAAATCAAGTAGCCATTACATCTTCTCATCCTGGTGTATTTTATGGCCAATGTTCAGAAATTTGTGGTGCTAATCATTCTTTTATACCTATTTCTTTAGAATGTGTAAATTGAAATTCATTTTGTCAATGAGTCCAAAAATTCTCATCATAATCTAGATTTTTAGTTAATAAATAACATGAGCTTGTCAAGCTTAAATTATAATTCTTTTATAAAACCTACATGCCCCAATTTGCCCCAATTTTCTTATTAGGATTTTTCTTTTTATTTTGAATTTCATTTATAATTTTTTCCACAACTTTATGATGAGTATCCCCTCCTAAATTTGATCTTCCAAAAGTAGCCTCTTCTTCTCCTTATCTAATTTCATGAAACTGATCTTAATAATGATGACCGAATTATAGGTGGTAGATTGTAAATCTTCTTATGGGTAGTCCCTCTTATTACTATTTTTTTAGTATAAAAAGTACATTTACCTTCCAAGTAAAAAGTTTATATTATAAAGAAAATAATGATCCGTCAACCCTTTCATCTAGTTGAATTAAGCCCATGACCTCTAACCAGAGGAATTGCTGCCTTATTTTTAACCGGCGGCTTTGTAACATGATTTAACGGCTATTCATTTATTATCCTTTTATTTGCTTTTTGTCTTTTAATTTTATCAATACTTCAATGATGACGAGATGTAATTCGAGAATCTACATTTTTAGGATTTCACACATCAAATGTTGTTAAAGGTCTTCGATGAGGGATAATTTTTTTTATTTCTTCTGAAGTTTTATTTTTCTTCTCTTTCTTCTGAGCCTTCTTTCATAGAAGTCTTGCACCAAGACCTGAAATTGGATGTTCATGACCCCCATCTGGAATTTCCCCCTTAAACCCATTTTCAGTTCCTCTTTTAAATACAGCTGTCTTACTAGCCTCAGGTGTAACTGTCACCTGAGCTCACCATAGAATAATTGAAGGTAATTTAACTAATACTCTTCAAGGACTAACAATTACAGTTTCCTTAGGAGCTTATTTCACTTTTCTTCAAGCTCAAGAATACTTAGATGCATCATTTTCTATTTCTGATAGAGTTTATGGTGCGACATTTTTTGTCGCAACTGGATTCCATGGCCTTCACGTTTTAATTGGCTCTACATTTCTTTTTGTTTGTTTATTCCGAGTTTTCGATAATCATTTTGCATCAAATCACCATTTTGGTTTTGAAGCTGCTGCCTGATATTGACATTTTGTAGATATCGTATGAATTTTTCTTTTTATATGTATTTACTGATGAGGTTCTTTATAATTTAGTGTTTAATGCACATGGAATTTTGGCTTCCATAGTAAAGGTGAAACTCCTTTTATTATAAATGTTTTTAGATATACTAATTACCCTTACTATAGTTTTTCCTATTAGATCTTTAATTGCCTTAACCCCTCTCAATTTAGGAATTTGAATTTTATTTACCTCTTTAATTTTTTCATTTATTCTATCATTACTTATATCTTCTTGATTTAGACTTAGCCTCTTTCTAATTTATATCGGAGGAATATTAGTTATATTTGCTTATTTCATTGCAATCTCCCCCAACCAACATATCCGCATTATACCTATATTAATATTATCATTAATTCTTTCTTCTATTATTAATGTAATTTTTATAAATTTTTATCCAAATTTTCACATATTAAATATATTAACTTTAAAACTTCCTATTGATACTATATATTTTTATCTAAATAGATGATGTCTTATCTTCTTAGGTTTAATTCTATTTTTAATTCTAGTTGCTGTAGTAAAAATTTCTTTTCGATCTTTAGGTCCTCTTCGTCCATTTAATTATGTTTTTTTTAATTCGTAAACATCATCCTTTAATTAAAGTAGGTAGAAACGCTCTAGTTGACCTTCCAGCCCCGTCCAATTTATCATATTGATGAAACTTCGGATCACTTCTTGGATTATGCTTAATTATCCAAATCTTAACAGGATTATTTTTAACTCTTCATTACTCCCCTCATGTAGACCTTGCATTTTCCTCGGTAACTCATATTGCCCGAGATGTAAATAATGGCTGATTCCTACGATTTACACATGCTAATTGTGCAAGTCTATTTTTCTTTTGTTTATATCTTCATATAGGACGAGGAGTTTATTATTCATCATATTTATTTCAAGAAACCTGAAATATTGGTATTCTAATTTTTGTTTTAACTATAGCTGCCGCTTTTATAGGGTATGTCTTAGTCTGAGGTCAAATAAGATTTTGAGCAGCTACTGTTATTACTAATATTTTATCAGCTATCCCTTACTTTGGAGGAGCCCTTGTAGAATGAGTATGAGGAGGATTTGCAGTTGATAATGCTACATTAAACCGATTCTTTGGATTTCATTTTATTATCCCTTTTATCATCGCTGTTTTAAGAGTGATCCATCTTCTATTTCTTCATCAAAGAGGATCTAACAATCCCCTAGGTCTCCATTCTAGATCAGATAAAACACCTTTTCACTTTTACTACTCCTTTAAAGATATATTAGGATTTTCTATTTTAATTATATCTATTTTACTGATTGTCTTATATAGTCCAAACTTTTTTACCGATCCAGAAAATTATATCCCAGCTAACCCTCTAGTAACACCTATCCATATTAAACCAGAATGGTATTTCCTCTGAGTTTATGCCATCCTACGATCAATTCCTAATAAACTAGGAGGAGTATTAGCCCTAGCTTTATCTATTCTCCTATTTTTTAGACTACCTTTATCATTTATACAAAAAAGTCGTGCTGCATCATTCTATCCATTAGCCCAAATTACTTTTTGAAGTTTTGTAAGAGCATGTATTATTTTAACATGAATTGGAGGTTGCCCCGTTGAAGTACCTTATGAAATAATTGGTCAAATCTTTACTTCCATTTATTTTTCATTCTTTATTATTTACCCACTGTCTTTTTTCTCTTGAGATAAAGTAATTATATACTAAAAGTTTTCCTGGGGATAAATGATTTTGAAAGTCACTATTAAGTGTTCGACTCACTTAACTTTTTAACTTTTTAAAATAACAATTATATAAATTTGTAAAAAAAATTTGCTGCCGGTTTTCGCGCGCGGAACAATCCATGGCGGGTTAGCTCATGGACTACCGGCGCCGCTTCTCCCCTTCCTCAATCGCCAACCC